AATAGCATGGCACTTTGAATTCGATATAAGAAATTTTGTTTTCAAAACATTAGATTATGTATCGAGAGAGTAATATGAGAAAAAGGTATTTCCAATTTTATTATTGGAAGTCCAGTTCAGCGTCACAAACTTTTTTTCACACCAGAGGTCTCTTAACAATATTTATAGAGCGAAAAAAACAAGATTCTTTTTTCCTTAGTTTATTTGATCAAATAAAAAAGCAACTTTGGGATTGCTGAATCACAGACAAATCACAGACAAAAAAATATAATAAATATATAAAGCAACGGAGCCATCATAGTATTTTTGAATTCCTCCGAAAGGAAGGGTGGTAAGTTGATCATTTACCTATCGGGGTCTGATCGATCCTATTTTTTTTCTTTCTTTGATGGAAGGTAAGGGTCAATTTTATTGTAGAGCCGTATGCAATGCATAAAAGATGCCCGTACGGTTGTTCGATTCTATCTTTTTTTCTTGTTATTCTTTTATCTTCCCCTCATCATGCGAAATAGAGAAACCTTTTATTATCTTATATCATCAGGGTAATGATCCATCAACCTGCTGGTTCTTTTTCTGAAGTAGCAACGGGAGAATTCATCCTGGAAGTGGGAGAACTGCTGAAACTACGTGAAACCCTGACAAGGGTTTATGTACAAAGAACGGGCAAACCCGTATGGGTTATATCCGAAGACATGGAAAGAGATGTTTTTATGTCAGCAACAGAGGCCCAAGCTTATGGAATTGTTGATCTTGTAGCTGTTGAATGACAATAGCCTGGATTTCGCGTCAATTCGTGATTTGAAATTACTCCTGCCGAGTTTAATATTCTATGACTTTTATTTACTATTCTATTGAATAAAAGTAATTCATAATCATCCGGTTAGGATCGATCTAAACCAGCCCATTATGTATATGATTTAACATGCCAACTATTAAACAACTTATTAGAAATACAAGACAGCCAATTAGAAATGTCACAAAATCCCCCGCGCTTCGGGGATGCCCTCAGCGTCGAGGAACATGTACTAGGGTGTATGTGCGACTCGTTCAGATCATGAACTAGAACAAAGGAAAGAGAACAATGTTTGAATATCAATGATCAAATAGGATAGAACGGAAAAACTAATTACATTTTCTATCTAAAAATAAGAAAATGGATCATATTCCTTTTATTGTGTATGAAATTTATGGTTTCTATTGGTGTAAATCCACTCACCTCAATTCAAGATGAGAAGCAATTCTCCATTGGTAGCAAATGGTTATCCATTAAGCGGAGGAAATATTAGTTAACATAGACCCCTCTTGCAAGAACGGACTAACAGGGTCAGCTACCCAGCCAACCTTCATAATTAAATACCGTTACTGTATAGGTAGAGCTCGTTGTGAAAGACCTATTACTGGATAATTCATGGGTAGAGCCGAAGAATGTGAACTATACAAGTTAGCAATAACATTGATTAAATGAAGTAAAGGCTCCGGTGTATAGAGAAGACCTCACCGTTTAAGAAGTAACCATAGAAACGATGAAATCCACTATTTCTTTATCATTGCTATTTTGTTTTTTTTTTAATACCTAGTATAGTACAATTTCGTATTTCGAGGTGAAATGCCTAGAAAAAATAAAAAATCGTGGTTGGGAAGGTTATAGTAGCCAAAGCCATTGGAATTTTTAGTTTATACATTGGAAAAATCCGTTTTGTTATTAATATACTAGGAAAGGGGCAAAAGAATAACTGAAAGAAAGGAAATCTATTAGTTATTCGTTAAAGTTTCATTTATTCAATGACCAGAATTACACGGGGATATATCGCTCGGAGACGTAGAACAAAAATTCGTTTATTTGCATCAAGCTTTCGGGGGGCTCATTCAAGACTTACTCGAACTATTACTCAACAAAAAATAAGAGCTTTGGTTTCGGCTCTTCGGGATAGGGAGAGGCAAAAAAGAAATTTTCGTCGTTTGTGGATCACTCGAATAAATGCAGCAATTCGTGAAAGGGGGGTATGCTATAGTTATAGTAGATTAATAAACGATCTGTACAAGAGACAGTTGCTTCTTAATCGTAAAATACTTGCACAAATAGCTATATCAAATAGGAATTGTCTTTATATGATTTCCAATGAGATCATAAAAGGAGTAGTTCGGGAGGAATCCACCGGTTAAACGGAGTTGCCCGGAGAATGAACTCCGGGAAGGTCGAATAAAAATGAATAGAATATGATAAAATATGAGAAAGTAGTCAAAATAAATATGAATCAACACGTTCAATAAAAAAATTGCTTCTTCCCAGATTATTATTTTTTTCTTACGACACGAGAATTAAATACGGATTCTTGTATTTTTCCAACAAAATAGAAATCCGCGTTTGAGTTCGAATGGGAAGTTGAATTCAAGTGAAGAAAGAGTAAACCTATCTTTTTCTGGCTCTAAGACTAGAAGTTCTAGTGGTCGACTCGGTTCTTTCAAATTGTTTCTCATTATTAAGAAAAGGTAACAAAGA